TCGGTATTAAACCCGAAACTCCCGGCGGATGGCCAGTGACCCAAGTAAACGAAAGAATCGGTTAAATTTTTCATATAATCTCCTCTTCTAGCTAAACTATAAAAAAAGAACTCTGTCCTTTTTTTTTATTCTTTTTATTTTCAATAAAAAGAAAATTGAATTTAATAATTTATAATTTAATTTACCTATTTGGATATTTGTAAACAGAATGAAAAACCTATTCTATTTACAAATGTATTTTCCAAAATTTTTAATTTTCAATAATAATAATGAGACTTATTAGAATTAAGCTAGAATTTGAGACCAAGTTTTATGTCAATTTCAAAAAACCTAAACCTCCTTTTTTCGCAACACTCCTTAAAACAAAGTTTCCATTAAACTAAAAGAATAAGGGGAAGGAAGAAAGCGAATCGATGTGCTAATTCCCCATCCTCAAATTAGTCCTTCCCAAGGATTGTTGTCTCAATGAATAATTGTAGGAGTTAAATCTTGATAGAATTAAAAAAACTATGAAAAAAATCCAGAATTTTGTGATTTCTAGGATTAAACAAAAGGATTCGCAAATAAAAGCGCTAATGCTACAACCAGGCCATAAATTGTTAAAGCTTCCATAAAAGCCAAACTAAGCAATAAAGTACCTCGTATTTTTCCTTCTGCCTCAGGTTGTCTCGCGATACCTTCGACAGCTTGACCCGCAGCTGTACCTTGACCAACTCCAGGTCCAATAGAAGCAAGCCCAACAGCCAACCCAGCAGCAATAACCGAAGCAGCAGAAATCAGTGGATTCATGATAAGTTCCTCACACCAAAATAAAGAAATAGTTAATGATACAATCATCCAATGACTTAGGACGTAATTATAATTAATTAATCGCTAAGATTCATCCAGCCAAAATAGCCAAAAACTTTAATTGAAATAATATAATAATATTATTGAATCATAAGAATTACTTTGATAGTAGTTCCTATCCACGGGATTTTTGAAAATTCCAAATATATACGACTTTTTTATTTTATGCCATTTATTTTTTGTGAACCATTCTTTGAATTCGTCGTTCTTTTTTTTTATCGTTTTTTCAGCCAATTCACAGATAAAAAGAAAGAACTTCTAATCGAAGCCCTATCTAAATAGAAATTCACAAAAGTAGTAGGGCAGATTATATAGATCTTTAACTCATATATACCTAGTCAATATCAAATATCACATATACAAGTGTTTCTTACATAACGTAAACCAACTATTCTATAATTTGGCTAACTTAAAAAAGAAAGAATATTTGAAAAAAAAAAAAGAGTTAATGATGACCTTCCATAGATTCACCTATATAAGCCGCAGCTAAAGTGGCAAAAATGAGAGCTTGAATCCCGCTTGTAAATAATCCAAGGAACATGACAGGTATAGGAACCACTAAAGGTACTAAAGAAACAAGAACAACAACGACTAATTCATCGGCTAATATATTTCCGAAAAGTCGAAAACTAAGTGATAGGGGTTTTGTAAAATCTTCTAAGATGTTAATGGGTAAAAGAATTGGAGTTGGTTGAATGTATTTACTGAAATACCCTAATCCTTTTTTGCTAAGACCCGCATAAAAATAGGCTACTGATGTGAGTAAAGCTAAAGCAACCGTCGTATTTATATCATTCGTTGGTGCTGCTAACTCCCCTTGAGGTAACTGGATAATTTTCCACGGTAAAAGGGCTCCTGACCAGTTAGAAACAAAAATAAATAAAAACAGGGTTCCAATAAAGGGAACCCATGGACCATATTCTTCTCCAATCTGGGTTTGACTCACGTCTCGAATGAATTCAAGGACAAATTCAAAGAAATTTTGGCCGTCAGTTGGAATGGTTTGTGGATTGCGAATTACTAGAACTGCGGAACCTAATAAGATAGCAATTACAACCCAAGAAGTAATAAGGACTTGGGCATGGACCTGGAAACCCCCTATTTGCCAATAGAAATGTTGGCCTACTTCTACACCAGATATCTCATATAACCCTTCTTTTATTAGTGTGTTGATGGAACATGATAAAACATTCATATTGCCCTCTGACAGAAATAAGAACTTTAAATTATTTTGATTCAAGATCCCCCTTTTTTTTTTACTTATTTACTTGAATTTTATATTTTAGTTTTGGATACCAACTAAACTAATCACACAATATCCCCTTTTATCTCTTTTTCTTTTGTACGATTCAGGAGTAGTAACCGATTTTTTAAATCGCAATACAGGGAGCCCCTCCCTCAAAAAAAATTGATTTATTTATCTTATTATTAATCAAGAATTTTGTATATAGCTAGAACGACCCTCACCAATTGCGAATACTAATTTGTTAAGAATGAATCGAATTGAAGCTATAGCGTCATCATTTGCTGGAATAGAAATATCCGCGAGATCGGGATTACAATTTGTATCGATTAAAGAAATGGTTGGAATTCCCAAAGTGATACATTCTCTAAGAGCAGTATATTCTTCTTGCTGATCGATGATGATTAC